GCAAAAGAACGTTCTCCTGTGCTTCCAGACATGTTGAGCTCCGCATATTCTTGTACAGTCGGGGGGGTCGATTCCGTAAAAGATGAAATCAGTAAATGGAAATTCACTGAAATAAAATCTTTGTGAGATCGTCAATATTGTACCAAGGGTGTCTTTAGAGTATACCGAATCAGTATAGCGATCCTTCTTCTGACACAGCAATGCAATTTCACAATCAGTATCGAAATGAAGTGTTAGATAATTTCTTTATTCTTTTCTTGTTGCGTGTCGATCTAGAATTTTGTACCATTAAATAGAAAGTTACTAAAATTACCTATAGTATAGGGTTTCCTCATTATTGGCTTTGGACTCGAAACTGAAGATCAGGTAAAATGTAAATACAACGGGTTGTTTTCCAATAATTTTTGAAGGAGCTTATCATATTCTCACGGTTCAATTAGATGTAACATCTAAAGAAAAGATATCCTTTTTGTGGTTGTAGAATTTTTTTTAAGAATTGGTTAGTCGCCCAGTACTAATAGTAGATAGTATTTCATGAAAAAAAGAGAACAACGAATAAATAAAAGAATAATCAATATTTGCGATGCACGTGTTGTTATATTAGACCCAAACAAAGGGGATCCTTCTTGACCTAATTACAAGGAGGGAGCTTAGGGATATGAAAGGACAAAATGTAAAACCGAGTTTTGATTGATCTGGTCATGTGATACTTTTTTTCTTTTCAATCGCGAAATTATGTGAATGAACCACTACTGAGTTCACTGGTCGTTCGAAAAAAATAATGGATTCGATATTTTGATACAATAAAAAACGATCCAAATTCTTTTTCAATTTTATTCCAAAAGAAAGTTTCATTTTTGAATGAAGTTATAAAAAAAGTTCGTAATTATTACCTTATTTAGATTTCGAATTTGGAATATTCTATATATACATATATTAGTTATATACGTATATTAGTTTATTCAACTCAAGAGTTGACCAACGAATCTGTTGATTCGAAATTGCGGGATGCGTAAATGTCCCAGATGATGAATTGATTTCTTACTTCTGTTACTTTGTTTTTGTTAATATCATCTATAATACTTGATGAATCAAATCAAAAACTTTCAATTGAACTTATCCTTTCAATTGGAACTTATCCTTTCAATTGGTTGGTATTTTTGCCTATCCTCGTATCTTTCAAAAATGGAAACTTAGGGAAGTACTTTCTAAACATATGTAGAAAAAGAACATATTTCATTTAGCCTTTTCATGCCTACTATAACTAGTTATTTCGGTTTTCTACTAGCAGCTTTGACTATAACCTCAGCTCTATTTATCGGCTTGAGCAAGATACGACTTATTTGAAATTAATTAAATGAACAATTCATACAAAAATCTTTCTGTGATAGTTCATATATTCTATAGTTCCGTACCGTATCAATTTCCAATTTTTGGTCATTGAGATTTAGAGTCAATACGGATTACTATTTATATTTAAGCATAGATATTACCTCCCCTTTCCCCTCTCAAACAAATTGAAATGATTGAAGTTTTTCTATTTGGAATCGTCTTGGGTCTAATTCCTATTACCTTGGCTGGATTATTTGTAACTGCATATTTACAATACAGACGTGGTGATCAGTTGGAACTTTGATTAATTAACATCCCTTTTTTGATTGACCTCCTACTTCCTTTAATTCGCGGGAGGTCAAAATTAGATTGGTTTCATTTTTTCGGTGGTAATTTTCGACCTAGCGCGACTAACAAGAACACAGAATCACGCTCTGTAGGATTTGAACCTACGACATCGGGTTTTGGAGACCCACGTTCTACCGAACTGAACTAAGAGCGCTTTATTATCACAATGAATATTTTGTGATCCCAATACGTCTTGCATATATACTATCATAAAATTAAAGATTTTTTATGTATATCCAATTTTCTTTTAATCGATCTCAATTGATCCCCCGTTACTGTTCAGAAGATAAGTAATAGGTAGGGATGACAGGATTCGAACCCGTGACATTTTGTACCCAAAACAAACGCGCTACCAAGCTGCGCTACATCCCTTTCAATTGGTCTACAGTGTCATTGTAGAGAATCCCTGTTTTGTTTTCCATATCTTTATTTCTTCCATTGATATACACAAATATCTTGTCATTTCTTCTTTTTGGTCTCATATAACATATAATTATATTAAAAATAGTAAAAGACTTCTATTTTCTATTCTATTTCTATTATATTATTCTATTTCTATTATATTAAAGTATGAAATAAATATGAGACCCTGTAAAAAATGACTATTTTTCGAGAATTTCTGGCCTAAAGGGGCCTATTTGTTTCTTTTAAGATTCGGAAAAGTACGATCTATTTTGTACATTTCAACTTGAATTAGGAATTCCGCGTACAAATACAAGCGGTCAGTCATTAAGTACATATACACATCTGGTTATATATGTATTAGCATTATGTATTAGAAATAATAAAGAAGGAGGAGAATTTAAAATGCGAGATCTAAAAACATATCTCTCCGTGGCACCGGTAGTAAGTACTCTATGGTTCGGGTCTTTAGCAGGTTTATTGATAGAGATCAATCGTTTTTTTCCGGATGCGTTGATATTCCCCTTTTTTTCATTCTAGTTATTGATATGGTAGGGGGGGAAGAGGATTAGAGATAGAATCAAATATCTGTAACTAATCCCTTCCCTTCTTTTTTTTTCGAATATACGTTAGAAAAACAAAAAGGGGATTCCCCCTCGGTGAAACTAGTAATTCGGGCCAGGCTCAAATTTAAATAAAATTAATAAAAAATAGAGTCAAATGTGATGGTTGGGGCAACAATATCATACAAGATACTTAAATAAAAATTAAATGCTGTACGGCAATTTAAAATTCTAAATAATAAATAATATAGTTAGAAATCATTATATTACTTACTTATTAATATATTGTTATTATTACTATATTGATTTATATTGATTTATTGCAACGAAACCTTTCTTTCATAATTCGATTTCGAGTTACCTGTTTTTTTTGTTCCTTTCTTCTTCCTCGTTTCGGATCGGAAAATCAAAGAGTTGAATGAATCAAAAACCAAAGGAGGCTCATGGCCAAGGGTAAAGATGTCCGAGTAACGGTGATTTTGGAATGTACCAGTTGTGTTCGAAATCGTGTTAATAAGGAATCAACGGGCATTTCCAGATATATTACTCAAAAGAATCGACATAATACGCCTAGTCGATTGGAATTGAGAAAATTCTGTCCCTGTTGTTACAAACATACGATTCACGGGGAGATAAAGAAATAGATCGAACCGGTCACTCGTGTGTCAGTCTTCCGTTCCAAGGAAGATCAAAAATGACATATTAGATATATCTAATATATAACAATATATAATATATATTAATTTTAATATAAACAAACCAAATCCTATTTCGATCAGATCAACCGTGATGGAGAATTAAGAAATAGGATTAGGATCTTTTCTTTAGGATAAGGAATAAACAAACCATGGATAAATCCAAGCGAATCTTTCTTAAATCCAAGCGATCTTTTCGTAGGCGTTTGCCTCCGATCCAATCGGGGGATCGAATTGATTATAGAAACATGAGTTTAATTAGTCGATTTATTAGCGAACAAGGAAAAATATTATCTAGACGGGTGAATCGATTGACCTTAAAACAACAACGATTAATTACTATTGCTATAAAACAAGCTCGTATTTTATCTCCGTTACCTTTTCTTAATAATGAGAAACAATTTGAAAGAAGCGAGTCAACCGCTAGAACTACTGGTCTTAGAACCAGAAAAAAATAGGCTGACTCTTGAATTGAATCAAAAAAAATCCCAATCCAAACTCAAATGTGGATTGACGCTTTTTTTTTCTAAAAATAGGAAATCCAGATTTGATTGTCGTGTCGTTTGAAAAAAAAAAAAAAAAATTGGGGAAGAATAGAAGAATAAGAAATATTTTTTATTCAACATGTTTCTTCATTTTCATTTTGACGACTTTTTCATATTTTATCATACTAATTTCTACTCTACCTTCCCAGAGTTCATTCTCCAGGGAACTCCATTTAAACCATTCCAACGGATTCCCTTCACTCTCTTTATTTTATGATCTCATTGGAAATCATATAAAGACAACTCTTATTTAATATAGCTATTTGTGCAAGTATTTTACGATTAAGAAGCAATTGTTTCTTGTACAGATTGTGTATTAACTTACTATAACTAAAGTATACTTTCTTGTCTCGAATTACTGCATTTATACGAGTAATCCACAAACGACGAAAATCTCTCTTTTGTCTACCCCTATCCCGATGAGCCGAAACCAAAGCTCTTATTTTCTGTTGAGTAATAGTCCGAGTAAGTCTTGAATGAGCCCCTCGAAAAGTTGATGCAAATAAACGGATTTTTGTTCTACGTCTTCGAGCTATATACCCTCGTTTAATTCTGGTCATTGAATAAATGAAACTTTGATGAATAACTAATTGATTTCCTTTCTTTCAGTTATTCCCTTCCCGTGTCCTAGTCTATTAATAACAAAACGGATTCTTCCAATGTATAAAATAAAAATTCCAATGGCTTTTGCTACTCTAACCTTCCCGACCACGATTTTTTTCTAGGCATTTCGCCTAGAAATCAAAATTGTATTGATACTAGGTATCAAAAACACATAGTAAATAAAAAAGTAATAAATAAAAATGGATTCTAGTGGGTTCCATCGTTTCTATGGTTACTTCTTAAACGGCGAGGTCCTCTCTATACACCGGAGCCCTTCCTTCATTTAATCAATGTTATTGTTAACTTGTACAGTTCACGCCCTTTGGCTCTACCCATAATTATCTAGTACTAGGTCTTTCACAACGAGATCTATTTATACAGTAACGGTATTTAATTATGAAGATTTGCTGAGTAGCTGACCCTGTTAGTCCGTTCTTGCAAGAATAAGGCCTAAAATTTTGACTTTTTAAAATAAGATTTCCCCTGCTTAATGAATACCATTTGCTATCAATGGGGAATCCTTTCTCATCTTAAATTTTAAATTGAGGTGATTGGATTTGCACCAACGGGAACCATACATTTGATACCCCAATCGAAGGATAGATCTTTTTTTAAGATATTGAATATTCAATGGAGTTCGTCCATTCTATTCTATCCTACTCACTGGTACGGATCGGTGATACTGGATCAATTGTTTTCTTTCTTTTGTCCTAGTCCATGGTCTGAACGAGTCGCACATACACCCTAGTACATGTTCCTCGTCGCTGAGGACATCCTCCAAGAGCGGGGGATTTCGTGACATTTCTGATTGGCTGTCTTGTGTTTCTAATAAGTTGTTTAATAGTTGGCATGTTGAATCATATATATAATGTGCTGGTTTAGATCGATCTTAACCGGATGCTTAGGAATTCTTTATTTTTTTTTTTTTTTTTTTCTATATTTTCTATATTAAGAAATTAATAAATAGAATATTAAATCCGGTAAGAAGATAAAATACCAAATCACGAATTCATGTGAAATCCTTGTTCTTTTTCTTTTTTATTCAGTCGCTACAAGATCAACAATTCCATGAGCTTGGGCTTCTGTTGCTGACATAAAAACATCTCTTTCCATGTCTTCGGATACAACCCATAGGGGTTTGCCTGTCCTTTGTGCATAAACCCTTGTGATGGTTTCGCGCAGCTTCAGCAGCTCTTCCGCTTCCAGGACAAATTCTCCCGTCTGTGCCTCGTAAAAAGAACTAGCAGGTTGATGGATCATTACCCTGATAATATATGATATAACATAAAAAATGTTTCTTCTATCTCGCATGATGAAAGTGAGGAGATAAAGAATAATCAAAAAGATATAATTGAACAACCGTACAGGCATCTTTTGCGCATTGCATACGGCTCTATAATGGAATTCGCTTTTTTTACCTTACCTTACTTACATCGAAGAAATAGAAAATAAATGATAGGGTCTATCAGACTCGGGTTGGTAAATGATCCAATAACCATCCTTCCTTTTGTAGTAGTTCAAAAATACTATAAAAATACTATGATGGTTCCGTTGCTTTATATATTTATTTCATCTGTTATTTAGCAATCCCAAAGTTTCTTTTTTTTTTTTCAAATAAAAAAACAAGATTTATTTTCATATTCTTTCATAACCTAAAAATTGTTAAGATTAAGAGCCCCTGCTGTGAAAACAAAAAAGTTTGTGACGCTGAAATAGGCCTCCCGATAGATTGGCTAAAATCGAAAATGCCTTTTTATCTCATACTACTCTTTCGATACGTAATCTAAGGGTTTAAAAAAAATTTCTCATATCGAATTCGAAGTGCCATGCTATTATTACTTAATATTCATATAGTGCGAAGGCATAGTTTTCTTTTTTTCTCTCAAATCAAATAAAAAACTCATTGGCGCCGAGCGTGAGGGAATGCTAGACGTTTGGTAATTTCCCCTCCAACAAGAATAAAAGATCCCATCGAAGCGGCTAATCCCATGCATATTGTCTGTATATCTGGTCGCACAAATTGCATAGTATCATAAATAGCTACTCCGGGTATTACCCATCCGCCAGGAGAGTTTATAAACAAATACAGATCTTTGGTATCATCCTCTATGCTGAGATATACCATAAGACCAATAAGTTGATTCGAGATCTCGCTATCAACCCCTTGGCCTAAAAAAAGTAATCTTTCTCGATAAAGTCGGTTGATTGGGATAAAATGATATCCCTTAGAAACCGTACATGCACCTTTTGATGCATACGGTTCAACAAAAATCATGAAAAAAAGGAATCAATGTGTAGATTCTAGCTTTTTTTTTCCTAACAGGTTTTTTTAACTTATAAAATGGACTTTTCTTTCATTTTTCAAGAAAGATGAGTTTTGGCCTGTTTTGTTTATCTAAAAAAAAATTGCTAAACTTATCTGACTAACTTCTCATTGATGTATTGTTTCATCGAGATACAATCTAAATCGCGATGTAATTTTCTTGTTCCTGACTGGGCTTCTTCAATTTTTTTAGGTTTATGCTCTACTCCGAGTAAAGATCCGCCCGATTTGGATTTGTACATATAGGACAAATGCCCCAATACCACGTCCTTTTGCTATGACTTCTCCATTTTTATTTCTTTTTTTTTTTTTTTCAATTTATTTCATGTCTTCCAACAAATATTCAACGCATTTATCATATTACTCGACTGATTAACAGTTTGAGATCACTTCTATTTCTAAATATCTAAATAAATAGAAATAACTAAAATATTATATAAATATGATATTAAGTCGTAATCATAAATATATTTATTACCAATTGGTTTTCTTTCTAAACGGAGCCTGGATACTTCATTTGATTGGTCTAACCAAGCCAACCATAAATTATTCTAATTGATAATATTAGTCCGTATACCCTCCCTAAAAAATGGATCTAATTGCACTTCACGCTCCAAATTTTTGATAATTGAATCAATCTTTCTCGGGCGAAAGAGGGGATATCTCGATCGGGGAAGAGAACGGGGAAATACCGTATGCCCAATATATCTGACAAGTCGCACTATACGTCAATCCACAATGCATCTTCCTCTCCAGGACTTCGAAAAGGTACTCTTGGAACACCAATAGGCATTAAATAAAAGAAAAATTAAGTACTATATCTCACTTTGATGTGAAAGCGTAACAGTGGGTTTAGTGGCCTAATACTATTGATTTTATTATCCTATTTTCTCCATAGATTGACTAAGTTCATAAAAAAAGAAGACAAAATGAATAAAGGAAAATTCTTACAAATGAGTCCTTTGAATGATAAACAAATATATATATATTCACTCATATAAAATGGTATCAACCCCCTTACCATTGCGTATTGTTACTTATCGGGTGTAGAATAGATCTGCTTCTTTTTGTTCCTACGAACAAAATAGTTTCATTATTACTAAAAGTAATTATTACGAAAAGCATCAAACAAATATTAATCCTTTCCCCGAGAGAATCCCCTAAAAAAGGGGTCTATAGCATAGCTTTTTCCAATGCAATAAAGTTACATTGTGTCTATTTTTCGTTGATAAAGGGGTATTTCCATGGGTTTGCCTTGGTATCGTGTTCATACCGTCGTATTGAATGATCCCGGTCGTTTGATTTCTGTCCATATAATGCATACAGCTCTGGTTGCTGGTTGGGCCGGTTCGATGGCTCTATACGAATTAGCCGTTTTTGATCCCTCTGATCCTGTTCTTGATCCAATGTGGAGACAGGGTATGTTCGTTATACCCTTCATGACTCGTTTAGGAATAACGAATTCATGGGGCGGTTGGAGTATTACAGGGGGGACTGTAACGAATCCGGGTATTTGGAGTTACGAAGGTGTGGCCGGGGCACATATTGTGTTTTCTGGCTTGTGTTTTTTGGCAGCTATCTGGCATTGGGTGTATTGGGATCTAGAAATATTTACTGATGAACGTACAGGAAAACCCTCTTTGGATTTGCCTAAGATCTTTGGAATTCATTTATTTCTCTCAGGGGTGGCTTGCTTTGGTTTTGGTGCATTTCATGTAACAGGATTGTATGGTCCTGGAATATGGGTGTCCGATCCTTATGGACTAACCGGAAGGGTACAGGCCGTAAATCCAGCGTGGGGTGTGGAGGGTTTTGATCCTTTTGTTCCGGGAGGAATAGCTTCTCATCATATTGCAGCAGGGACCTTAGGTATATTGGCAGGTCTATTTCATCTTAGTGTTCGTCCACCCCAACGCCTATACAAAGGATTACGTATGGGAAATATTGAAACCGTCCTTTCCAGTAGTATTGCTGCTGTCTTTTTTGCAGCTTTTGTAGTTGCTGGAACTATGTGGTATGGTTCAGCAACTACCCCGATTGAATTGTTTGGTCCCACGCGCTATCAATGGGATCAAGGATATTTCCAACAAGAAATATATCGAAGAATTGGTGCTGGCTTAGCCGAAAATCAAAGTTTATCCGAAGCTTGGTCTAAAATTCCTGAAAAACTAGCTTTTTATGATTACATCGGCAATAATCCGGCAAAAGGGGGATTATTCAGAGCGGGCTCAATGGACAACGGGGATGGAATAGCTGTTGGGTGGTTAGGACATCCTATCTTTAGAGATAAAGAGGGGCATGAACTTTTTGTACGTCGTATGCCGACGTTTTTTGAAACATTTCCAGTTGTTTTGGTCGACGGGGACGGAATTGTTAGAGCCGATGTTCCTTTTAGAAGGGCAGAATCAAAATATAGTGTCGAACAAGTAGGTGTAACTGTTGAGTTCTATGGCGGCGAACTGAATGGAGTCAGTTATAGCGACCCTGCTACTGTGAAAAAATATGCTAGACGTGCTCAATTGGGTGAAATTTTTGAATTAGACCGTGCTACTTTGAAATCCGATGGTGTTTTTCGTAGCAGTCCAAGGGGTTGGTTTACCTTTGGGCATGCTTCGTTTGCTTTGCTCTTCTTCTTCGGACACATTTGGCATGGTGCTAGAACCTTGTTTAGAGATGTTTTTGCTGGTATTGATCCGGATTTAGATGCTCAAGTGGAATTTGGAACATTCCAAAAACTTGGAGATCCAACTACACGAAGACAGGTAGTTTGATACAATATTGCTTTGTTACTTTTCGTTTTTATTTTATTTGACTGACTTATAGGTTGGGGTACCGGATAAATCTTGATTTGACATTTGACTCGCTGCCTTTTCTTTGACTTTTGTTCTTTCTTTATCCGGGAGACGGTCCAAAATAAACAGGTATGGAAGCTATAATTGTAAACCACGATCGAATCTATGGAAGCATTGGTTTATACATTCCTTTTAGTCTCAACTCTAGGAATAATTTTTTTCGCTATCTTTTTTCGCGAACCGCCTAAAGTTCCAACTAAAAAGTAAAAGGGTGAAATGATTTTTCATTATCTCAATTGAAAGTAATGATCCTCCCACTATTGGGAGGATCATTACTTCGACTAGTCCCCGTGTTCCTCGAATGGATCTCTTAGTTGTTGAGAGGGTTGCCCAAACGCAGTATATAAGGCGTACCCAGTAAAACTTACAAGTAAACCAGATAAAAAGATGGCGACTAGGGTTGCTGTTTCCATTATTATATAGTTTTAAGACATTATGTAGTTTTAAGACCACAATGGATCTATGATAAGATCATTTATTTACAACGGAATGGTATACAAAGTCAACAGATCTTAATGAATATAAAATATTATGGCTACACAAACCGTTGAGGGTAGTTCTAGATCTGGCCGCCCAAAACGAACTAATGCCGGGAGTTTATTGAAACCATTGAATTCAGAATATGGTAAAGTAGCTCCTGGTTGGGGAACTACTCCTTTGATGGGTCTTGCAATGGCTCTATTTGCAGTATTTCTATCTATTATTTTGGAGATTTATAATTCTTCCATTTTACTGGATGGAATTTCAATGAATTAGATTTACAAGAACCATTAACTAGCTTTTTCAATCCAAAGTGAAGCGTTTAGTTTTCTGATTTTTATCCCATTCTATTTTGGTAGTTCGACCGTGGAATTTCTTTTTTTCTGTATTTCCGGAATATGAGTGTGTGACTTGGTATAATTGATCCTATGGCTAGTACAGAGAATAGATCTGTCATCTTGATAGAGATGTTTTTACTTCGTCAGATATTCGTTTTAGTATCTGGAGCACGGAATATATGAAATAGATTACTATAGATTACTAAAGTATTAGAACTATGATTCATACTTAATAGTCAGACCTCGTGGCCGGACTTCAAAAAATTTTTAAAAGAGTTAGAAGTTCTAAATAGAAAGATTTTTATTCTTTCAAACTTCCGTTTATGCTTATTTTGATCAAAGGAGAAAGATTTCTTTTGATTTTTCGTCATTAGATCTAGTCATTGAATAAGTGATGATCCAACGGTTCTTAACTCAGGGAATTTTGGGACTTAGTTTGAGAAGGTTTTATTGAATCATCGTGGTTCTAGTATGAATCTGAGGTTTTAATTGATTCATAGGGTCTTAACAAGAGAATTCCTATCAATAAAAAAAAAACAGCAGTAAAGCCGCATTACACATAAATAACAACAAAGAAAATAGGTAAATAGAAGATTCAAGAGGCCTATAACGATCAATATAGAGACGAATGAGCCGACTTGATTTTTTGGCATTATAACCACAAAGAATAGTTTTCGGGTTTTTATTCTTTCATATCTTAAGAAAAAATGGAATCATAGAATTAATAAAATTGAAACTTTCTATTCCACACATCCGTTAGAACTATAGTATTGGGGTGTTTCTGTTTGAGCCGTACGAGATGAAATTTTCATATACGGTTCTCGGGGGGGGTCTCCTTGGTTTACCTATCTCAATAAAATCTATGATTGGTTCGAAGAACGTCTTGAGATTCAGGCAATTGCAGATGATATAACTAGTAAATATGTTCCTCCTCACGTCAACATATTTTATTGTCTAGGAGGAATTACGCTTACTTGTTTTTTAGTACAAGTAGCTACGGGGTTTGCTATGACTTTTTATTATCGTCCGACCGTTACAGAGGCTTTTGCTTCTGTTCAATATATAATGACTGAAGTTAACTTTGGTTGGTTAATCCGATCAGTTCATCGATGGTCGGCAAGTATGATGGTCCTAATGATGATTCTGCACGTATTTCGTGTGTATCTCACCGGTGGTTTTAAAAAACCTCGTGAATTGACTTGGGTTACAGGTGTGGTTTTGGGTGTATTAACCGCATCTTTTGGTGTAACTGGTTATTCCTTACCTTGGGACCAAATTGGTTATTGGGCAGTAAAAATTGTAACGGGCGTGCCTGATGCTATTCCTGTAATAGGATCGCCCCTGGTAGAGTTATTACGCGGAAGTGCTAGTGTGGGACAATCCACTTTGACCCGTTTTTATAGTTTACACACTTTTGTATTACCTCTTCTTACTGCCGTATTTATGTTAATGCATTTCCCAATGATACGTAAACAAGGTATTTCGGGCCCTTTATAAGTTTATAAGGAAGACTCTATACCATTAATATTTTGAATCAATCATTTATCACTTGGGGTAGGAACAACAGTATTTCATTGCTACAAATATGGATTATTGAAAAAAATAAGACATGTATTTGGATATTTCTCTTCAACTCTACAAAAATCTATATTTTTGACACTTATAGTTGAAGCGAATTCTCCGAAGATAAAATGGATTATGGGAGTGTGTGACTTGAACTATTGATCGGGCCGTGCAGATATATGTCTTTATCTGCCACATTTGAATTTACAACAAAAATGTGTCTTTGTTCCAACCATCGCGTAAGCCCCATACAGAGGATAGGCTGGTTCGTTTGAAGAGAATCCTTTCTATGATCAGACCCGGTCGTGTCGTATATGATATGAACTGGCTCCGTAAGATCCAGTAGAATAAGTGATTGGCATAATCCAGATTATGCTTTATCTATTGCACTTACTAAATAGTATAGAAATGTATTCATTTCCTCTGCATTGACTCGATTTATGTATGATACTATCG